TTCCTCGAATCATTGATAAAAAGATTTTTTTTATTTGTTCCCTGAACTTAAACTTAATTATTCGAGAAAAACAATTTTCAATAACTTGTTGATCCCTATCCCTCTTCCCAAATTTTCAGATTTATCTTTTTTTTTTGAACTTCCTGGCTTAGTGTAAGATAGAAATATGTCTATCTAATCTTAACAAAATGAATGAATCAATGAATGAAAGTGTAAGAAATGAAGTTTAATTCCCCTTTCTGGTCTGCCAGACCAATCATTCCAAAAAGGTCCTATACCTCGTATTATTTCTATTCTACCTATCCTATTTAGTTTATTATTTTATTTATTTTTTTTTAATATTCAATATTTCATATAAATATCGTTTTAATAATATCGATTTATAATTAATATCTATTTATTCTTAGATTTCTTTTTTTATTTATTTTATTCTTTGATAGAATTCTATTTCTAATTCATTAAAAATATTTAATAATATTTAAATATAATATTTAAAATGAAATAGAATCTATTTAATGAAAATAATATTAAATTAATGAAAATAATATTAAAAAAAAAAAATGGAAGGGTAATTAGAATGAATGATTCATAAATACGAATCAAAAGATTCTATGAAATCATGAAAGAGAGAAAGATCTTTCAGATTTAATCATACCTTTAATCATACCACATTATATTGACAATTTCAAAAAACTGTTCATACTATGAATATAGTATGATGACGATCGGGCAAGTATGCCCCCATCGTCTAGTGGTTCAGGACATCTCTCTTTCAAGGAGGCAGCGGGGATTCGAATTCCCCTGGGGGTAGGGTACTACGAAAGGAAGTTGATCATGGATTATCAATAAGCCTGGAATTTATTCTTCCCGGGTCGATGCCCGAGCGGTTAATGGGGGCGGACTGTAAATTCGTTGGCAATATGTCTACGCTGGTTCAAATCCAGCTCGGCCCAATAATTCGCCGATCCACCACGAAATGATAGAATTTGTTGTTCCCCAGAAATGCCTGATCGGAATACGGAAGAATAAAAAAAACTACAATTTTCTGATATATTTTACTGCTGTTCATTTGCTCTCTTTATTTTATCTCACAAATTCTGATCTTGCTTGCTAATGATATAGATTCATACTAGATTCATATAACGATCTGAAACTATAAAGTCTAAGGAAAAGAATCAAATAAAGAATAAATATAAATAAAAAAACTCTTTTTTTTTTTATTGAAAGATTTATTTGATTCTTAATCAAATTATAAAAAATAAAAGGATTATTAACAATCCCTGAGACGCTCCCGCTAAAGTGCATATCCGTGTGGATATCCAATATATAACTCGCGTTTCTGTTATTATTCTAATCTAAATATCGAAAATCGAAATAAAATATATAAAAAATAAAGGATTTGAATGAAATCATAAGAATATGTATGATGTACACTTTATTTCCTTGGGATTGTAGTTCAATTGGTCAGAGCACCGCCCTGTCAAGGCGGAAGCTGCGGGTTCGAGCCCCGTCAGTCCCGACGGATCCAATTCCAATAAAAAAATACATCTGCATTTGCTGTGAAAAGGAGAACACATAGCAGAATCTCATTCCCAAGTGGGATACCCTCTAATCTCTTATTTTATTTATTTATTAGTTTCACATTTCTCATTAAAGAAATATGGAAATTCCCATTTATTCAACTAGTCCCGATTGATAGGAGAAAGACATATGTAGATTAGTACAATTATTGGTAGAATCATATTCAGGATTCCAAGAGATACCGTACGGAGTCTGGCTTTTTCGATTATTCCCGATCTGTGAAATAGGGTACTATATGTTTCCAGGAGTCTATACACAAATGGAATTTGTACGATACAAAAAAGAATTTAACATAGTAACTTTGATATAATACTTTTAAGATGAAAAGTATATCCCTTTAGGGCTCCGATTTTTTGTAACCTCAATTACTAATTTCAATTATTAATGTGAATTTGAAACAATTTATCTAATTCAAATTTCACACTGAATTTTTGATATATGCATCTCATAATTAATCCAAGGAAATAGGATATTAATAAAATAAAGCTCAAAGAAGGATCCCATTTCTCTTAGCAAGGGCTATCTCTCTTTGTGAGAGAATGAATAATCTTTTTTAAGTTTAAGGTTCTTGCCGAAGAAAGAACAAACTTTTTAATGAATTTGATGAAATACTCGATTTTTTTATACCCGGACTCTCCTTATTATACTCCTTCTTTGTTTTCCAAAGAAGATTATATCATTAAAAAAGGGGGGGTTAGAACTAAACTTCTTCCTTTTTTACATTTCGCTTCTATTGGTTATTTTATTGGGATTTTTTATAACCAATGTAAGTAAGTATAAAGGCGGTCATATGATATTTCATCAGATGATTGTACAAAGGGGGGCGTAGCTTATAGAAAAGAAAGAATGGAAAAGAATGATAAAGTAAAGAAATTCTTGATCGGATCAGGAATAAAAATTGGAATTCGGTATGTATAAAAGATCTTCCTATGTTATACTATTTAATTCTCGACGATGAATCAATTTTATAGTTCAGATATTGTTATTCATGATATTGCTCCGATTTGATATCATCGAGATGTAATTCATCCCATTGAATATTGGATTTACAGCCGAAAGATTTATCAGCTCTATGGGATTCAATCCCGAGTTATTGCGAATTAACTAAAAATGAAACGATTAGATTATGGAAGTAAATATTCTCGCATTTATTGCTACTGCACTGTTCATTCTAGTTCCTACTGCTTTTTTACTTATAATATACGTAAAAACAGTCAGCCAAAATGATTCATTTGAATGAAACTTGACTGCTTAGTTCTTCTCAATGCTTGAAAAGAAAAAAGAAAATGAAAAGTATTCAAATTTAGTGTCTTAAATGAAATAAGCGGACTAGAATCATCAGTATTCTATGAGATTCGATAGTATGGTAGAAAGAAATATATAAATCTTTCTACCATATTTATTATTGTTATTGTAGTATATAAAGTCGTACTGTATAAAGATAGGGGTTTAATATAGATCAATCTACAATATGTATCTTCATAGATATCAATTACATATAGATATCAATTACATATAGATATCAATTACATATATGTAATGTATTTACATAACGTACCAATTCGATTTCTTTGCTTCATCTATTTAATTTGTGTTGATTCCAATCATCAATCTGAAAAAATCGAAGGGCAATTCTTACTCTTACGATTCGAATTCCTAGAATTTCTGATTCTATTCAATATGAATCACGATATCCATTGAAAGAATCAAATCGATGAAGGAAAAAAAGAGTATAGGCCTTTAATAATTATTAAAATTAATAACAAGAAAATCACATAATCTTTTTTTAGTATTCCGAAGAAGTAATTGATTGAGCAGTTGACAGATGATCCAGTGGTTCAGTTCCATGGGAACCTCTTTTGATTTCGAAAAGGATTAGTAAAGCCCACTGATTTTTAACGTTTGAACCATGATATGAAATGAGTTCGATAAAGCAAGCATAACATAAATAAAATCTCTAAAAGAATAAAAAAAGCGGGAACGCGCAATATGTGACTTGCCCAAGGCAATATTTTATTATGTGTAGTATATTTATGTGTAGTATATCGTTGGACAACCACTATGTCTATGTTGTTTCCTATAGGAAGTCTGTATATACTTAATAACATAACTATTTCTTTTTTTATCTTTGAACAGTAAAAAAAAAGAGGGGGAAACCAAAAACAAATAAAAAAGTAAAATAAAAAGGACTTTGCAGAACGATCTATAAAACAATTGATATGGTTTGAGTTTGATTCTTCAACTCAATTAGTAGTACTTCTAGAGTCCACTTCTACCCCATACTACGAGTGAAAGAGAAAATGTAAAGACTACCATTAAAGCAGCCCAAGCGAGACTTACTATATCCATGTGAATTATATCCCCTATCTCTATAAATATGAAGGAATTATTCCATTATTGGTCACTAATCATTATTATGTTCATTAATAATTAATAATAATAGTGGAATCCCTGGCGAAGAGTCAAAAGGGGATTCTAACCCAACACCGTTGATGAAACAATCCAATAAACTCACAATTATAACAGTTTATTATATGATTTCTAGTAGAATCGGAAAACATTAAGCACAAGCAAAATACGTAGATACACCCCTGGAAGTTTCAAGGGAATGGTACTAACATGTAGTAATAATAAGACCTAGTCTTTTTTTTGTTGACCTTCATTTCATTACATTAAGTCAAAAGTATCAAAATATAGAGTCAAGATAGATCACTATCTATCACATACTCCTAATTTCGCATTTTAGCTAATCCTTACGTTACGTCTCCTGCTTGTCTATGTGAAACAATCAGAAGATAGTCTATTACATTAAAGACAATTATCTCTTCAATCAATATTAAATTGATTGCAGGAGCACACATAGAATTTCATGAGTTCGTATACGAATAAAATATCTTTCGACCTTTCCGCAACTAATAATTAAATTCCTCGTTCGTCTATCCAAATTAATTGAAGACCCAGTTAAGAAACACTACATTAATAACAGCTGTCATATCAAGATTTAACGATTCTTTTTCATTCAAAATTCACTAATATAATCTTTCCGTGAATTGAAGCCTAGACGCAAGGATTTACAGCATTTTCATTTTAGAGAACAGAACCGCCAGATGCTTATAGCATCAAGCAAGTATCAAGAGTCCCTTACTTCTGCTGGAAAAAGATTTGTCAAGTTATCTTAGCAAAACAGAATAAGGTATTCCTATTTTTTTGTTGATCAGGCGACACCCAGATTTGAACTGGGGAAAAAGGATTTGCAGTCCCCCGCCTTACCGCTCGGCCATGTCGCCAAAACGATACAAAAAATATATGAAAATATCTCATTTTTTATTTTTTTGGGGGGCTTGAATCCTGTTTTTTTTCTTTAATCTATTTCCTAAAAGAAATCCTTACCTTTCTCTTTGGATTGGATACATTTCTTT